CACTATGAATGTTGAAGATGAATCGTGAGAAAAGAATATAAAAAATACAATGGCAATGGCGAAAACAAAAAGAGTTAATTTATTAATTTAATAAAAATCCAAATAATGAGAATCCAAATTAAAATGAAATTAAATATATTAAATATAAATATATAAAATGGAATAGATAAATAGAAAGAATTTAGAAATACTTGAAATAAATCTAAAAGCAAAAGGACTTGTACTGGATGTGCACTACATATACAAATGGATCAAAAAGAGGTGTAGGTGAAAAAAGAAATTAACGAAAAAAAAAATAGGAAGAAACCTTGGGCTTATTCAATCAAGCAATATAAATAACAAAACAAGGGATTAGGCTTGGGTATTTTATTTATATTTCTAGATCCAATTATCAATTCTCACTTGATCTTTTTTATATGCATCTTATATCAATAAAATTCTAGCAATAAAATCGATTTTTGTACTTATACGTATAGAACATGATATTCTACAGTAGCAACATTAAATAGGAATAATAAATAGGTATGAATAGAGAACCAAAAAAGCGGGGAAGAGTAAAGAAAAAGTTATAGAAAACTATATAGGAGTCATCTACACCCTCTTTTTTGGTTCTATTGCTTAATAGAATTTCGTTTGATTAAGACTAAGCTGCGTAAAAACCCCCGCCTTCTTTGAAATATCATGAACAGTTCCTGTAGGTTGAGCGCCCTTGTCAAGGAAATATAGAATAGCAGGAACGTTTAAATGGGTTTGATTATTTATCGGATCATAAAAACCTACTTTCCGAAGATCTCTTCCTTCTCTTCGGGATCGAACATCAATTGCAACGATTCGATAAACGGCTCATTGGGATAGATATAAATGAACAATACCCCCCCTAGAAACGTATAAGAGGTTTTCTCCTCGTACGGCTCGCGAAAAAATGATTCGAAATTATTATGTATCGAATTAGAATGTCAAATATCAAATAGATATATAAAATCATCAAATCAATTTCCAGAAATTTAAGTCCTTCTTTTTTTCTTCTTTTTCGAAAAAGAAGAAAAAAAGAGCATTCGTACTCTCATAACTCAAGTTGGATAACTTTCAAATAGCCTAAAAGAACAGCCTTAGGCATTTATTTCATTTTTTGAGCGGTCTCTAACCCCTTTGTTGTTTGTCTCCTTTCGAATCCATTTTTGGAGTCTCGATTCTGATCTAATTATTGAGACAATTGAAAACGGTATTTCCTTGTTCCAGGATCCTTTATCTTTGCCTTGAATCATTGGGTTTAGACATTACTTCGGTGATCTTTAATCGTTTTAAAAAATGGCAGCAACAAACCCCTTTTTGTGATTTCTTTCTATGAAAGAATCATACGAACAATTGATTCCTGCATGATACACTTTTGATCGAAAGAGTTTTACCAATTCAAAAAGATTTTCCTTTTGCATTGAAAAATTGTTCGAATCGGATCCTTTCGATTTCGATATCAAAAATATACTTACGAAGTTTGTTCCAACGTATTGATTGGTATTAACCCTAGACCCTTGCCCCTGAGAAACGAATAAATACTTTCTACTCGAGCTCCATCATGTCCTATTTACATTACAACCCAACAAAAAACGAGGGTTGTAGTAGAACCGAACAAAGGATGTCGAGCCAAGAGCCCATTCATTCCTAGATAATATAAAATAGAAAATGGTGGATGGAAAAAAAATCCACAGCTGATCATGTCCTTCAAGTCGCACGTTGCTTTCTACCACATCGTTTCAAACGAAGTTTTACCATAACATTTCTCTAGTTTCGAACCAGTATGTAATTGATTCAATTATGGAATCATGAATAGTCATTGCTTCGGTCAATACACAGTACTTTTGACTTCTATATGAAATGAATAAGTAATTCAAGCCTCAGTTAGGAAGAAAAAGGCTCAGTAAGAATTCAATTTAACCCTCTATTTTATTGTATGACTGCAATAGTTTTTTTATTTATAAATAAAAAATAACACGAATAAAAAAAAATTGGAATCTGCGTTGCATCTTCAAATGATTCGATAGAATAGATTCAACAATCTTACACGTCTTCGAGTCCCAAGGACCCGTAAAAAACATTCAAATTATTTAAAAAAATTTCCTACCCCGACATCACAATTTAAATACAGTTTTACTAAGGATTATATTTGATGATCATAAGAGAGATAAATCCATATCGAGGATTTACGTATCTATCAGATTAGACTGAACAATTTTCATTGGAAGGAATTATTGATATTCGATGTTAAATATTTAAGAGTAAGGTAAGGGCTCACAAATCCTTTTCAAAAAAAAGCGAAAGAACGCTATCAATGAAATATAAGGATAGCAATCCATGCATATAAAGATTTCCTCAATTTATGCGTAGTTTCTTTTGCTTGAACTTAAAGTTGACTAATCTTTCCCTAAAATTGAAAATGAAAATAAAGTAAATAAGATGTATGAAGCATCCCCGTCTCAATTGTTATTACATAGATTTAAATTATTCATTAGAGACAAATACCAAATACCTAAAAATGAGGGTTAAAGAAAATCTATTAACCATTAAATGATGAATCATAAATAAAAAAGGATCCCTTTTTCTGGGATGCTAGACTATTTTATCTAAAATACAAAGCCAAAAAGATCCAGATTAAGTCATTAACTAGTCTTAAGAGACTTAATCCCATTGATTGAATTCAATCAGTAACAAGAATACCCTCTTGTTTAGAATTCAGAAATAAAAGGAGAATAATTGGGCTGTCTTATTAAAAAAAGATAGGGAATATAGAGGCTTTCGCATTTCGATTTAGAATGTATCCTTGAAAAATCAACTAGATATGGCACGTAAGACTTTTCTAAGCAACTAACTTAAATACGAAAGTTAAAGGGGGAGGCATAAACTAAAAGGCTCATCAGACTTTTTTTGACTTCAACCTCTTGGGATCTATGTTCCCATCTTACCTGGATCAAAAATGGATTCTCTTATGTTTTCGTATTATTCGAACTCGATTCAATTTGTGAAAAAAGATCAGACTCAGAGAAAATTTTTTAAAATTAGAAGCAAGAAGTCAATTTTATCAAAACAAAAATTAGACTCTTAAATAGTAAATAAAACGTTGCTCAAAAACAAAAAGAGAATTTTGATTCTGATATCTGATATATATTAGAGTCCACTCTGGGACGGAAGGATTCGAACCTCCGAATAGCGGGACCAAAACCCGTTGCCTTACCACTTGGCCACGCCCCATTTCAATTTCTATTCAATACTAATAAACACTAATATTGATATTGGTTGTTCGTCAATTCCAGTGCAAATCCCTACGGAATAAATTCGATTCTTGTTTTATTTTAGTATTAGGGTTTTGACACGTGTAGCTGTCGAATTAAACTCAATTTATTGATCATTATATATAATTCAATTAAGATATTGTATGAAAGTATGATTTCTTCTATTCTCATTCTCACAAGAGAATAGAAGGATTTTTGTTTTGATTGGTTCGGTTCAAAGAAGTATTTTTTTGTCTACCTGACTTCCTTTTCTTCATTTTTACCTTCTATCAATAACATATTAATAACTCAATCAAAATACAACTATCTCCAAGAAACAAATATTTGTTATGCTTAATATCTTTAGTTTGATTTATATCTGTTTTAATTCTGCCCCTTATTCCAGTAGTTTTTTATTCGCCAAATTGCCCGAGGCCTACGCTTTTTTGAATCCAATTGTAGATATTATGCCAGTAATACCTCTTTTCTTTTTTCTCTTAGCCTTTGTTTGGCAAGCTGCTGTAAGTTTTCGATGAGATCTTTAATACTATCCTAGAAAAATTCATAATTTATTTGAGTTCGAGAAAAAAATTTTACCAATTGATAAGATCAGATGAGTCTTACAATATGAATGAACCCTCAATTCAAACGGTGAAATTATTGAGTAGCCACGATAAATTTGGATCCCGCTTCTTACTTTTTTTTTTTTTCACTGAAACACCCTATATCGAGTCCACCACAATATCGAATTCGAATTGTGTGAATTTCTGAAAACTCTTTTCTATTTCTAGAAATTCTAAAACCGTTTCATTTCTTGGTGTCAAACGAGGATCCATAGTTCATAGTATAAAAATAGAGAATCTATTTTCTTTTTCCCAGAAAAACAGATTTGGAGATTGTGTAATGCTTACTCTCAAACTCTTTGTTTACACCGTCGTGATATTCTTTGTTTCTCTCTTCATCTTCGGATTCCTATCTAATGATCCAGGACGTAATCCTGGACGTGAAGAATAAAAAATAAGAAGGTTTTCCTTGCTTTATTCAATTCTTAGAAATGCTCTTAGGATTTTTTTCTATTCCACATCTTTAACTAGAACTATATCTTTAACTATAACTATAAAAAAAAACAAAAAGGTTCACTAAATTCAAATTTGAAAGATACCAAGCCGTTGACGGAAACGGAAAGAGAGGGATTCGAACCCTCGGTACGAATAACTCGTACAACGGATTAGCAATCCGACGCTTTAATCCACTCAGCCATCTCTCCTAATTGAAAAAAAGACAATTACTATGTTACATTACACAAAAAAAAATAATGTTTAAAAAAAGTCCTTCTTTACTTTATTTATTATATTTATATAAATTTCTTATCTAAATTATTAGATAGCTTATAGAGATTCGTTTTTGATTCTATTTTGTATTGTATTATATAGATAGATACAACTTTTATCAGCAATTCCATTTTTATAAAATTCAAATAAACGGCTCGAAAACGATATCTCGAATAAAAAAAAAAAGAAAATAAAGAATATCTCTTTAATTTTGTTTCCAAGGGCCTTTTTGATTTCCATGGCCTGGCCTGGCAGTACCCAGCCGGGCCTCCTCTTTTTGTTTTGTTTCAATGAAGCATACCACACCGAATCCTAGATAAAATGATTTATTTGGATTTGATTTGAAAACCAAAAAAATAAATGCGTGTTCCTCTTATTATATTCAAACAAGACTCAAAAGATGGAA